GCCCGGGAGGTATAATATCAATCACTTGGCGTCCATCCGATGTATCGACTATGGATATTTCATATCCCCCTTTTTCTTTACGTAGTATTTTTCTTACTATACCTGTTGACGTAGCATTATAGACCGTATTGTTACTCTTACTACCATCAGGATAGATCTGTCCCCTTCCTCGGTTTCCCCCTACATATATGGGATATTTTAAGAAATGAACGTCTTTCTTCGTAGCAGGATCGGGGGAAAGAATGGGAAAGACGATTTCACTATATTTCTGACCGGGAACAGGGCCTATCACAAGAATATTTTTTTTATCGGGACGATAACTCTGAAAAGAGAGATTTCCTATCTTTTCTTTCAACTCAGGAGAAATACGGTCGGGCGGCGCTAATTCGAATCCCTCGGGCAAAATAAGAACAGCACCCACATTTAACCCTCCCTTTTTCCCATTAGCAAGAACTTGTTTCAGTTGCATATCATAAGGAATTCGAAGAACTGCTTCAAATACAGTATCGGGAAGCACAGCTTGGGGAACTTCAATATCCACGGGCTTATTAGCTAAATGGCAATTGGCACATACAATTCGTCCGGTTGCTTCTCGTGGGTTTTCATAACCCTGCTGCGCAAAAATGGGATATGCATTTGAAATAGATGTCCGAGTTATTACATATATCATGATCGATACAGAAATAGATCGAATCATCTGTTCCTTTACCCAAGAAAAAGTATTTCTATTTTCCATGTCCAATCGCAGATCCCAGAATTTCTACAATAAATTAGATAGGTAGCTAAGCTAATCTAGTTCCCTATACACGAGTCTGTTGTCATTCTACTGCAACAGTTGTACTGGAATGATGAATACCTTGAGCAGGTAGAAATAGAAAGAATTTTGCTAAAAAGGAAAAGGGCTTTCTTTCTAAAAGAAGAAAGATGCTAATTTGATTAATATCAGGAGATCAAATGAGTTTATGCTTCACTAATTGAATGATAAATGACTACAAGCGAAGGAGATAGACGGTTTAAATAAAAAAAGACCCAAAATTTCAAACATGTATCTAGAATCACTGGAAAACTACAAACAAAAATAGTGAAAATTAGCTCGTTAGGAGCCCATCCAAGATCATTGTAGACCCAACGAATTAGTAGTTCCCAACCGCGGGTGGAGTGAAATCCAACAAAAAAATCAGTAACTAAAAGAATACTAAAAGCTTTTATTGAGTCATTTAAGTTATAGAAGAATTCCTGAACCCAAGAATTCAAAATGACAAGTTCCTCTTTACCCAGAAAAAAAGAACCACTTAGAATAGCCAAACAGATTATATTTGTCGAGAAATGCAAAATGATATGGAGATGATCCTCATTATCTATTTTGGCCAATTGTATTATTTCCTTGTGTATTCCTATAGGAGGTTTTTGTACATGTGTCTTCGGTTTCTCTTTTATCATTTCGTCCAAGAGAAAAAGTTCTTCTAATTCTATGAATCTTTCTAGAACCTTTTTCTCTTGAATATCAGTTAAGAGAGTTTCGGATTGCCTGGTATTCCACCAATTCTTAATCCAAAGTTCCAGACATTTGTTAAAAGAGAAAGAGACCCCCCAGGGCAAAAGTACGATAAATACAAGATATAGGAAAGAAGGCAATGCTTTCTTTTTTTTCATTTTTGATCTGTAAATTGAGTTGTTAATGAATCCGCTCCATTCGCTGACTCTATTTCATTCGCTGACTCTATATGATATTTCTTTTTCTTTGAAGCAAAAATTCTATAACAAGGTTTGAGACCTTGTATATATTTTTCTTTTTTGTATACTAGTGGAATTTCATTGCATTGGGTTCTTTCTTAGATCTAGATGGAGTGGAATAGAGAAATAGAATAAAAAAAAAAGCGCTTTCGGATGAAAATGGAAGAATATTATGCCATCACTTGGACAAAACAAATTAGAAGCAATTTTCTCTTATCCTCGTTTGTTCCTTCCTTTAGATAAATACTCGAAAATCCCCTTACAATAACGAATCCAATTTCGAAGGGACCTCCTCCCCGTGTTGAGAAAATCTTCTTCCAATTCGTCCTCATTCAATTCATTTCAAAAAAATGCAATCGGTACTCAAAATACTTCAATTGGTACACGCAAGAAATAGGCCAATTCGGCAGCTTTTTGTTCTATTTCTCGTGGAGTAAAAAACTTCTCATCAGTACGAGTCAAGGGAATGACCCCCTGGCCCCGGATTTCCATATAAAGGATACGACGAGGATAAAGACCCTCTTTAACCTGAATTCTAATTGATTGGATATCCCGCATAAGGAATCGAAGGAAGACGCGACGTTTTATTCCAGGGAATCCCCAACGAAAAATGCACACTATTCCCTCTTTTCTATCGAATCGGTCATAACCACTGCCTACATTCCACAAAATAGTGCACCACAAGTAGGAGCTAATGAATAGGCCCGCGATTCCGTAGAAAGACATCACGACCCCCTGTGGAAAAAAAAGAATTTGTTGAGATGGAAGTACAGATATCATATTCTTACCAAGATAACTGGAAGCCCCAACCGATAAGAATCCTAGTGAACCTAGAAAAAGAATACAGGCCCAGAAAAAATTACCTCTTTTTCGAGAACCTTTTAGAAGTTCTATCCATATGTGTTCTGATCGCCAATTCATATTAGATATACTAAATCCAGCAGCGGTCGATTGAAATTGAGAGAATAAGCTAAATGATTTTGACTTTACTTTTTTTGATTCTGAAATTGCCTTCAGCAACGAGTACTCCTGTGAAATAATTGGTTAGATACATTGACTTTCTATTCAAAAAATATTCGTTGATCCACTTAAAATAAAACTCGCTATACCCGGCTCCGCATATGCATGCATTTATGCTCGTAGCCTATATCCGCATCCATAGCCGTTTTTCGTTTGTGTGTAGAAAGAACCACATACCCTACCATATTACTTACACTAAAAAATATCTGTATTATGATCCTGCGTGGAAATACATTGAGAAAATTCGCCCCCGTCGGTTCTAGACAATCTTATTTTTCTGCACATAAAGAAATAAAGAAGCCATTGCAATTGCCGGAAATACTAAGCCTACTAAAGGCACGAAAATAGAAGGTAAGTTAAAATCCGTCATAGAATAGGTGTCTCAATTCAAATTTACTATTTCTATCTATTCGAAAAATATCTTAAGATTCTTATAATATAATTAAGTATATCTATTATAAGGAATATTGACTATTGTATTTTTTAGTTTGCAAAATACAGATTTTTTATAGAATACTTTAGTATTCTATAAAAAAAATGAATGGAATGGATAATAAGAAAATTGCAAAAAAAGAGAACTAATTAAAAATTCAAAAGATTTGATTTTTCTTTTCCCGTCCTCACGGCCTTTCTATCCTTCTAATCGAACTTGAAATTGGATTCAAAAGAAAGCGATTGTGAAAATGAAATACCTCTTTCAGAATACCCTTTAAAAAAGGTCTCAGTACGACTTTTAGTCGAATGCGCCCATTTCGAATCCTAAATAAGTTTCGTCTACCTACTTCCACATGCAATACTTCTTCAACCACTCTCGGACCCCTACAAACGCAAGATGCGCGTCAGGTTTTGAAATAAGGATATCCCCCAGCCCCAGTATACCGAAACTCGCTCTTATCCTATCCCACCGGTTGTAAGGATTCATACATAGGGCTTTTTAGTTGATTGATAGTGCCATAAAGTTGAAGCTTTTTTAGACTTTTTTATTAAGCTGTAATTTCCTTCCTGCATACGCGGTCCTCTATTCTCTAGAAGCTCATACAATAATGCGCGGTAAAGGCGGAAAAATAGCATACTCAATCAAAATCAAAGGGCAAATTCTCTTACTTACTACAGATCTCATACTACCCCCTTAGACTTTTTAAGGCGATATACCACCCAAAGGGTATGAAAATGCCGGGTGGAGTTAGCTTTTCGATGAAGACCCGTCCCGTGCAGCGAAGTCCTATTAGTAAGACCCCGCGCAAGACGCAAGAATGGATTATAGAAGAATATTATTCCGAATACTCCTCCGGACGCGTATAGTAGCATTTCGATTCCTAATCTTTTTTCATTGATTCTTTCCCAATACAATAAATAAATACTATATTTGTATTTATTTATTGTATTATACCTTTATATATTCTAAATATATAGAATAGAGGAATCTCTATTTGTCAAGTCTCATGATCGTATCAAGATCTATTTTTATTCGGCTCAATCTTAAAAAAAAAGATTGAGCCGAGTTTAATTGCAATCAATTAGAAGAATAAAGAAGAATTACTGCATTTTGTAACTGATTTTTTCTCTTTCTATTTCGCTTCTTTTTTATTTAGACCTTCTTTATATCTAGTTTTATCTACTTATCTAGTTTATCTACCGGCTCGAACTCGAATTTGATCGCCTTCCATACTTCACAAGCTGCGGCTAGTTCAGGACTCCATTTGCAAGCTGCTCGGATAATTTCATTACCTTCACGAGCAAGATCGCGTCCTTCATTACGAGCTTGTACACAAGCTTCTAAAGCCACCCGATTAGCTGCTGCACCAGGTGCATTTCCCCAAGGATGTCCTAAAGTTCCTCCACCAAATTGTAATACAGAATCATCTCCAAAGATTTCGGTCAGAGCTGGCATATGCCAAACATGAATACCCCCTGAAGCCACCGGTATAACACCTGGCATGGATACCCAGTCCTGAGTGAAAAAGATACCGCGAGCACGATCTTTTTCAATAAAATCATCGCGCAATAAATCAACAAAACCTAAAGTCATTTCGCGTTCCCCTTCTAACTTACCTACTACTGTACCGGCGTGGATATGATCTCCCCCAGACATACGCAATGCTTTAGCTAATACACGAAAATGCATACCATGATTTTTCTGTCTATCAATAACTGCATGCATTGCCCGGTGAATGTGAAGAAGTAGGCCATTGTCGCGGCAATAATGAGCCAAACTAGTATTTGCAGTGAATCCCCCAGTTAAGTAGTCATGCATTACAATAGGAGCCCCTAATTCCCTCGCAAATACAGCTCTCTTAATCATTTCTTCGCATGTACCTGCAGTCGCATTCAAGTAATGCCCCTTGATTTCACCGGTTTCGGCCTGTGCTTTATAAAGAGCTTCGGCACAAAAGACAAAACGGTCCCTCCAGCGCATAAATGGTTGTGAGTTTACGTTTTCATCATCTTTGGTAAAATCAAGTCCACCGCGTAGACACTCATAACACGCTCTACCATAATTTTTTGCGGATAATCCCAATTTTGGTTTAATAGTACATCCCAAAAAAGGACGGCCGTACTTGTTCAACTTATCCCTTTCAACTTGGATACCATGAGGCGGACCTAGGAAAGTTTTTGAATAAGTAGTGGGAATTCGCAGATCCTCCAGACGTAGAGCGCGTAGGGCTTTGAAACCAAATACGTTACCCACAATGGAAGTAAACATGTTAGTAACAGAACCCTCTTCAAATAGGTCTAATGGATAAGCTACATAAGCGATATATTGATTTTCCTCCCCAACAACGGGCTCGATGTGATAGCATCGTCCTTTGTAACGATCAAGACTGGTAAGTCCATCAGTCCAAACAGTTGTCCATGTACCAGTAGAAGATTCGGCAGCTACTGCAGCCCCTGCTTCTTCGGGCGGAACCCCCGGCTGAGGAGTTACTCGGAATGCTGCCAAGATATCAGTATCCTTGGTTTCATACTCCGGGGTGTAGTAAGTCAATTTATAATCCTTAACACCAGCTTTAAATCCAACACTTGCTTTAGTTTCTGTTTGTGGTGACATAAGTCCCTCCCTACAACTCATGAATTAAGAATTCTCACAACGACAGGGTCTACTCGATATAGATTAGGCGTAAATGAAACCTTTGCAAAAATCTTTTAAAACAAAAAGGATATTCAATTAATATCAACTCATTAAAGAAAATGGAGGGCATGCTTAAGTTAATGAATATGTTTCATTCATATATAATGCGTACACCCTGTGTATGTTCTATCCTATAGGAATTCTACTATAGGAATTCGATAGGAATTGAGTTGTTGTTATGGTAAGTTAACATGGTTCATTATTAAACCATGGATTTGATTCACCAAATCCATCATTATTGTATACTCTTTGATAGATATAGCGCAACCCAAATCAATCCCTAATCCTTATTTTACAAGTTCTTAATAGGCCCCTTTCTTATTTTGAATGTAAATACCTAAATACTAAGAAAATTCTCTGTTGACAGCAATCTATGCTTCACAGTAGTATATATTTTGTATATCGAAGTCCTAGATAGGAAAGTAGAGTAGGGACAGATCCTCCACAAAAGGCGAAATGTATATGAAAAAAAGATTGATTGAACTTTCCAACGGACTCATTCCATGAGTAAACGATTGAATGGGATTCGCTTGGGCAACGAAATCAAGTCCTGGTCCCCTTTTCTCTCTTATTGAATTAACTAATTCATTTCCTTTTGACTTTCGGATTTTTGGCTCTTTTTTTGGATTTGATTTGGCATTATTCAACAAGAAAAAAAGCAAAATTTCGACAAATTCCTTTTTTTTTGAAAATTATGTGATAATTATGAGAACCAATCCTACTACTTCTCGTCCCGGGGTTTCCACAATTGAGGAAAAAAGCACAGGGCGTATCGATCAAATTATTGGGCCCGTGCTGGATATCACTTTTCCCCCAGGCAAGTTACCTTATATTTATAACGCTTTGGTAGTCAAGAGTAGAGACACTGCCGGTAAGCAAATTAATGTGACTTGTGAGGTACAACAATTATTGGGAAATAATCGAGTTAGAGCTGTAGCTATGAGTGCTACAGACGGGTTGATGAGAGGAATGGAAGTGATTGACACGGGAGCTCCTCTCAGTGTTCCAGTCGGTGGAGCTACTCTCGGACGAATTTTCAACGTTCTTGGGGAACCTATTGACAATTTGGGTCCTGTAGATACTAGTGCAACATTCCCTATTCATAGATCTGCGCCTGCCTTTATCGAGTTAGATACGAAATTATCCATCTTTGAAACAGGTATTAAGGTGGTCGATCTTTTAGCTCCTTATCGACGTGGGGGAAAAATCGGACTATTTGGGGGGGCTGGAGTAGGGAAAACAGTACTCATCATGGAATTAATCAACAACATTGCTAAAGCTCATGGAGGCGTATCCGTATTTGGCGGAGTAGGGGAACGGACTCGTGAAGGAAATGATCTTTATATGGAAATGAAGGAATCCGGAGTAATTAATGAAAAAAATATTGAGGAATCAAAGGTAGCTCTAGTCTATGGCCAAATGAATGAACCGCCGGGAGCTCGTATGAGAGTTGGTTTAACTGCCCTAACTATGGCAGAATATTTCCGAGATGTTAATAAGCAAGACGTGCTTCTATTCATCGATAATATCTTTCGTTTTGTTCAAGCAGGATCGGAGGTATCCGCTTTATTAGGGAGAATGCCCTCCGCAGTGGGTTATCAACCTACTCTTAGTACAGAAATGGGTTCTTTGCAAGAAAGAATTACTTCTACCAAAAAGGGATCTATAACTTCGATCCAAGCGGTTTATGTACCTGCGGACGATTTGACCGACCCTGCTCCTGCCACAACATTTGCACATTTGGATGCTACTACCGTACTTTCCAGAGGATTAGCTTCCAAGGGTATTTATCCAGCAGTAGATCCTTTAGATTCAACCTCAACTATGTTACAGCCTCGGATCGTTGGCAACGAACATTATGAAACTGCGCAAAGAGTTAAGCAAACTTTACAACGTTACAAAGAACTTCAGGACATTATCGCAATTCTTGGGTTGGATGAATTATCGGAGGAGGATCGTTTAACTGTAGCAAGAGCACGAAAAATTGAACGTTTCTTATCACAACCGTTCTTTGTGGCAGAAGTTTTTACCGGTTCTGCAGGAAAGTATGTTGGTCTTGCAGAAACAATTAGGGGATTTCAACTAATCCTTTCCGGAGAATTAGACGGCCTACCCGAACAGGCTTTTTATTTGGTGGGTAACATCGATGAAGCTAGCACGAAAGCTATAAACTTAGAAGAGGAGAACAAATTGAAGAAATGAAATTAAATCTTTATGTACTAACTCCTAAGCGAATTATTTGGGATTGTGAAGTGAAAGAAATCATTTTATCTACTAATAGTGGCCAAATTGGCGTATTACCAAACCACGCCCCCATTAACACAGCTGTAGATATGGGTCCTTTGAGAATACGCCTCCTCAACGACCAATGGTTAACGGCGGTTCTGTGGAGCGGTTTTGCGAGAATAGTTAATAATGAGATCATCATTTTAGGAAATGATGCGGAACTGGGTAGTGACATTGATCCGGAAGAAGCTCAACAGGCACTTGAAATAGCCGAAGCTAACTTGAGTAGAGCTGAGGGTACGAAAGAATTGGTTGAAGCGAAGCTAGCTCTCAGACGAGCTAGGATACGAGTCGAGGCTATCAATTGGATTCCCCCATCCAATTGAAGACAATCCAAAGGTTTAGTTGATACAAAGAAAAAGGGAAGAGGAGTAGAAAAAGTTATTAGATAGCGAAGCGAAGTAAGTCCAATGCTATCTAGTAATTTTTCTACCTACCTACCTACTATTGGATTTGAACCAATGACTCCCGCCGTATGAAAGCAATACTCTAACCACTGAGTTAAGTAGGCAATTTATCACCACAAAGGAAGACCCATTACTTCGATCGATTATAGATCGAATCCTTTTTATAAGCAATACTGCTCCGTTATTACTATGTTATATAGTAAGCAGATCAAAGGGATATCCTCTGGCATTAGAGAATATTCATCTTGACAAGAAATTATCTATATGTTAAGATATCTCTGACAAGGGCTATAGCTCAGTTCGGTAGAGCAACTCGCTTACACGTGCGCCAATGCTTTTCAAGGGAGCTTATTATGCAATGAACATAATTGATCTTATTGCAAAATCAATGTCTTACTTCATGGATTCGAGAGAATAGGAGAACAGTAGCCTGACAAACAGTCGGTTCAGTCCGATTCAGGTGCCAATTCAGGTGCCTAATCAAATAGAACCCTTATTGATTTGCTAGTTGATAAGGTAAATATCCAGCCCACTAAATGCTAGGCGTAATGAGGATAAGGGCCTCCAAAAAACTTCTTTTCGTTCTATGAACTTTAAGGTGTATGAAGTCTCATAGTCAACTCTTGCAGCGGAACGATAGAGACTCCATTTCACTTAGGTTGATTTAATTTAGGCCGGAGGCAGACCTAAGTCAAGGTAATCCTCCTTTGAAACACTTTGGTATTGCTCCTAGATAGATCATAATACAAATAATCAATCAGAGCACAGGGAGCCATCTCATTATCTTTCCGTAAAGAAAAACTATGGTGGACTAACTGATCTTTACATCAGTTGATGAAAGAGCCCAATGCAAAAAAATGCATGTTGAGTCTTTGAAACAGTTCGAATCATTTCGATAATAATCCGTTTGATCTGTTTTACCGAGAAGGTCTACGGTTCGAATCCGTATAGCCCTAATATGTCCTATTTTTAGATTTTAGGATAGAGATCCTATGTTTCCTTTAGTATAGTTTTCATTTTCTCATTAGTACTTGTTTATAGACTGGACGGTCGCTTGCGCCATAGAATAGAGATAAAAGCATTACCACAGGCTCATTCTTCGAAAATCATAGAGACAGGAAAAGAAAAACGAATTTCTATCAAATCAATAGAAGGAAGGATCCCTTACCCTATTTGAATTCCATCCTCCTTCAAATAGGATATGCTCTAAGTCCCTAGACTTCCCTATAATAACTGCAATGATTTTCTCCATCTTGCGAATTCCTACTTTGTTTGAAGTATATTACTTTGCTTATAGATACGTTATCTAAATCGATCTACTTTAAATAGAAAAATAGAAATAAAATCCAAAAATAAAGAAAGAGTAAATAAGAAAACAGAATATTCTGTCTCATAGTTCTGAAATAGAGTTCTTTATTTTTTC